AGCGGATCGATCAAGTAGGTGAACTCTAAAGAAAAGTCATTATTAATGGTCCAAGACCATACATATTGATAGATAGAGCTGTTATTTATTTGCTGAATAGGCAGATTGGCTGAAAAAATCATAACTATACTTAACAATAAAACACTAGGAAAAGCCCACATGCGGCGAAGATTTTTTGTTGCCTTCGGGAAAAGGAGAAGTCCCACTCCTATTAACATAGGAATTATAACCGGAATGAAAGGTATGCTCCATGAATATTGATATGTATATTCCATAAAAATAAATAAATAAAAATCTTTGATTCTTAATTAACATTAACTGTTTCTGATTCACCAGGTCTTATTTTTTTGAAAGGAATCAGTTAATAAAAAAAAATTAAGATATGTAAAACGAAACTAACATTTTATATCCTTAATTATTATAAATTTTTTCCAAATACTTCAAACAAAACAAAATATTTGAAATCAAGAAGTTTGAATTGGTCAAATGAGATGACCAAGCTACTATTGAAAAAGAAATACTTACTTTTTTTAAGTAAGATTTTATGAAGCTACAAAAAATAAAAATTTAAATTATTACAATTTACATAATACAATATTTTAATCTTATTACAATTTACATAATACAATATTTTAAGCTCGGGAGAGAGTAAGGACAAATAATTACACCAAAAAGAGTATTTTATTTTGATATGATTCATAAAAGACGGACACGGTCCATACATAACTTAACTCGAGGAAATAAGAGCTATTTTTTTTAGTTCGTTTATTCAGAATCATTAACCAATGCAGTTTTGACTTGATTGAACGAATTACTAAAATAAAATGATGTATACTTTAACACATTAACTACGAGTCTCATTTGAATTTGAAAATCTTAATTAGGTGCACTCTTTTTTCGAGTTTGACTAATTAAGCAATTAATATAAAAAATGAAGGGTTGGTTTCTTAAACTTTTTGATGTATTTTATTACATGTATAAATATAGCACGATGAAAATAAACAATATAAAGATAAAGGGACAACCACTTTGGTTTCTATTTTTGTATTTTTTTATGAAGAGAGTATAATTTAGACTCTAAATAGATAATTATATAGAATTATATAGAATTATATAGTAAGTAAAGAACAATTGGTTTTGAACAATAGATGTCTTTCACATCCAACTATAGAAATGAATACTCTATCATAATTTTTGAATGGCAGTTCCAAAAAAACGCACTTCTATAGCAAAAAAACGAATTCGTAAAAATATTTGGAAAATGGAGGGGTATTGGATAGCATTGAAAGCTTTTTCGTTAGCGAAATCTCTTTCTACAGGGAATTCAAAAAGTTTTTTGGTACAACAAGAAATAAATAAATAATTAAACATTGGAATAATCTGAATCTATCTCTGACTCTAAAAAAAGTCTAGTTTCATTTTTAATTTCGTTTCTAATTTATATATTTATATATAAGATTTATATATAATAATTAATAATTTATTATACTTAAAAAAGAAATTAAAAATGAAAAAAATAAAATAATAAATAATTTTAATATTAATAATTAATATATAATAAAAAAAAAAGAAAAAGTAATGATTCGCATTCCTTAATGTTTTGAATGGATAAATATGAAATTGAATTCGTTTTGCCATTATGGTATGTAAAATAAGAATTCTTTTGTATACTTAATTACATTACTTAATTTTTAAAATGATATCTTTTTTGTCAAACAAAAAAAAGAATAAATACAAGATAGAAAGTTTCAACTGTCTTTTTAGTAAAGTTTTGTCTTTTTTATATTTTTTATTTCTATATTATATACTATTTTTTATAGAACAACAAATATAAGATCTTTAATCCAATTTAATGAGTTGTTGAAACTCATTTTTTAAGTTTAAAACTTGTTTTGTAATTTTCTGAACAATCAATAATTATCAATATATATACTCCTTATCCTTATATATACCTTATATACCTCGTATAAAATATCCACCTAAATGGGACAGGACAAGAAGCTTTTATCAATGGATATTTTATACGAGAAATGTATCAATTTTGGTCATCAAAAATAAAAAATGGATGCTATAGTTGCTTGGGCTGGGGAAGATAGATCAATATATGTATTAATTTAGAGCGGGTTATTTTAATTTGAAGTACGGTCCAATTACGATAGAAATCGAAACTTTTTTTTATATGATACGCCCAATACCTAACCCAACCCCAATTTAATTAATTTGCTAATATAGTAACACAAATTCTCTACGCAGCAAAAACTCTAAGTAAAACTCTAAGTATTAATACAAAGGTATGTCAATTTTTATTCTATTGTATATATTCATCAAAGTGTGATCGATAAAAATCCTATTTTTTTTTCCTTTTTTTAGGCGAGTATAAACTATAAGAACTCCATTGTTAATGTTAAGTTAAAAAAATTTAACACTCTAAATATTAAATTAAATCAAATAATAAAAAATACGGATTATTATTGGAAATACGGTTTAAATCACTATTTTTTAAACGACTTTTGATTCATCAATTTCTTTATTCATGAATTTTAATGTTTCCTATAACACTAAAAAATATTGAATGATTGAGTACTTTAACCTAGACGATTAAATAAAAATAGGTTATTATGATTTTGAACAAGCCGCTATGGTGAAATCGGTAGACACGCTGCTCTTAGGAAGCAGTGCTAGAGCATCTCGGTTCGAGTCCGAGTGGCGGCATGGCATCTTAGAAAAGAGTAAGTCCTATAATGATAATGAATTCAATTCCCAATTTCCATTCCTATAATTTCGAGAATCCCCCCCCTTTTTTTTTTTATTTTTATAATTTTTTTTATGATATTTTCAAGTTTAGAGCATATATTAACTCATATATCCTTTTCGGTTGTTTCAATTGTAATTTCAATTCGTTTGATAATCTTATTAATTAATGAAAGCGCAGGGCTATATGATTCATCAGAAAAGGGCATAAAAACTACTTTTGTCTGTATAACAGGATTATTAGTTACTCGTTGGATTTATTCGAGACATTTACCCTTAAGTGATTTATACGAATCATTAATTTTTCTTTCATGGAGTTTGTCCATTATTCGTATGGTTCCGTATTTTAAAAAAAATATAAACCATTTAAGCGCAATAACCGCGCCAAGTGTTATTTTTACCCAAGGCTTTGCTACTTCTGGTTTTTTAACTGAAACGCATCAATCCGTAATATTAGTACCCGCTCTACAATCTCATTGGTTAATGATGCACGTAAGTATGATGGTATTGGGCTATGCAGCTCTTTTATGTGGATCATTATTATCAGTAGCTCTTATAGTCATTACATTTCGAAAAGTCATAAGGGCTTTTGAGAAAAAGAATAATGATTCATTTTCATTTGATGAGATCCAATACATCAATGAAAGAAACAACGTTTTATGGAACATTTCTTTGATCTCTTCTAGGAATTATTATAGATCTCAATTGATTCAACAATTGGATCATTGGAGTTATCGTATTATTGGTATAGGGTTTATCTTTTTAACCATAGGTATTCTTTCGGGAGCAGTATGGGCAAATGAGGCATGGGGCTCATATTGGAATTGGGATCCGAAGGAAACTTGGGCATTTATTACTTGGACCGTATTCGCGATTTATTTACATATTCGAACAAATAAAAATTTTGAAGGTGTAAATTCCGCAATTGTAGCCTCGATGGGATTTCTTATAATTTGGATATGCTATTTTGGGGTCAATCTATTAGGAATAGGGCTACATAGTTATGGTTCATTTACACTAACATCTAACTGAAGAAAGGACTTAACGAACACAAGCAAACATGGGACAGCATATATAAGTATATAAGAAAACATTGTGTAAGCCTTCGATAACCTTTTGAATCAAAGTAGTGATTCAAAAGGTTCTTACAAAGGCCAAACATATCTGGTTAAAAGTCTAATTCATTTTTTTATTTTTAACTTAAGTTAAAGTTAAACTTAAGAGAAGAAAAAATACTTCTTTTTTTATTGTTTTTGTTTAATTGTACAACGAATTTTTTAAAACATCCTATTATTATTATAGTATCGGATTGCTGTTTGATTTTTTATTTTATTCACGAAAATTATCTATAAAAATAGATAGATATAATATCTTCGACCTTGTCAACTGATAGTGAGAAAACGAAATCCGGATAAATACCAATACCTATTACAGGTAAAAGGATAGAGATCGAAACAAATAACTCTCGCGGTCCAGAATCAAAAAAATAAGAGTTTGGAGCATTAAAAAACTTGTATCCATAGAACATTTGGCGTAACATAGATAATGAATAAATAGGAGTTAATATCATTCCAATTGCCATTACAAATGTAATTAGTATTTTTGTTATTAAAAAAAATTTTTGGCTGGTAATTAGTCCCAAAAATACTATTAATTCTGCAACAAAACCACTCATTCCCGGTAATGCAAGGGAAGCCATCGATAAGATACTGAAAGTCGTGAATATTTTTGGAACCGGGATCGCCATTCCGCCCATTTCGTCGAGATAAACAAGACGTATTCTATCAAAACTCGTTCCCGCCAAGAAAAAAAGTGCAGCGCCAATAAAGCCATGAGATATTATTTGTAAAATGGCCCCATTGAGGCCCATATCGCTTATAGAGCCAATTCCTATAATTATGAAACCCATATGAGATATGGAGGAATAGGCGATTCTTTTTTTTAAATTACGTTGACCGGGAGATGCTGAAGCTGCATAGATTATTTGAATTGTGCCTACTATAATCAACCAGGGGGCAAATAGAGAATGAGCGCGGGGCAATAATTCCATATTGATCCGAACCAATCCATACGCTCCCATTTTTAATAAAATTCCGGCTAGAAGCATACAAGTACTGTAATGTGCCTCTCCATGGGTGTCCGGTAACCATGTATGTAAAGGTATAATCGGTGATTTGACAGCAAAAGCAATAAGAAATCCAATATAGAATATTATTTCCAGTGCTACTGGATAAGATTGATTAGCTGATGTTTCAAAATTTAATGTTGGTTCATTGGAACCATATAAACCGATACCCAGAACTCCCATTAATAAAAAAACGGAACTTCCTGCAGTGTACAAAATAAACTTTGTAGCTGAATACAAACGTTTCTTTCCCCCCCACACGGATAGAAGTAGATAAACGGGAATTAATTCTAACTCCCACATGATGAAAAAAAGTAAAAGGTCTCGAGAAGAAAATGATCCTATTTGACCGCTATACATTGCTAACATCAGGAAATGGAATAATCGGGAATCTCGAGTAACCGGCCGAGCCGCTAAAGTAGCTAAAGTGGTGATAAATCCTGTCAGCAAAATAGGTCCTATAGAAAGTCCATCTATTCCCAATCTCCAGTAAAAATCAAAAAAATTGATCCATTTATAATCCTCCGTCAGTTGCATTAATGGATCGTCCAATTGGAAATGATAATAGAATGCATAAGTTATTAGAAGGAGTTCTATGGCGCATATAAGTATAGTATACCCCCGCATTATCTTATTTCCTCTATGAGGGAGAAAGAAAATGAAAGAACCCGCGAATATTGGCAAAACTACCACTATTGTTAACCAAGGAAAATAATTCGTAGTAAAAACAAAATACACTTGGACCAGAAAAATCCGTGCTCGAAAAATCTATTCTATTTTTTTTTTTATTTTTTCGAGCAGGGGGATTTTTGTCGGTAAAAAAAAAGAAAATGTATTCAGGTGGGATTTGCGAAAGGGATCAATAAGCTAGGCCCATGCTTCGAGTTGTTTCATGCCATAAATAAACTCGAACACTCAAGTAATCCGTTGGACAGGCGGATTCACATCTCTTACAACCAACACAGTCTTCTGTTCTTGGAGCAGAAGCAATTTGCTTAGCTTTACATCCGTCCCAAGGTATCATTTCTAATACATCTGTGGGGCAGGCTCGGACACATTGAGTACACCCTATACACGTATCATAAATCTTTACTGAATGTGACATTGGATATATGAATTTTTGAACATCATAAATTTTCGATCTAGTAAACTTGTAAATGAATTATACATATATTTAGACACCAGATGAATCAATGATTTACCATAATTTTTCTAATTAATCTGCTTCCGGATAGGCTCATGCGAGAGGTCCAAGATCCTTTGATTTCGTGCATTTTTTGTAAACACGATCAATACGTTATATACCATCCGTGTTAATTCGACTTGATAAATATTCTAATTTCTATGATTAATACTGCTTATTAATACAATACTACTTATTCAACAAATTTGATTGATTGATACGAGTTGATTTTCTGTTACGATAAATTGCGGAAACAATAGCTGGTCCAATAGCTGCTTCAGCGGCTGCAATAGCTATAACAAAAATTGAAAAAATATTTCCTTTTAATTGGCGATTATCAAAAAAATCAGAAAATGTTACAAAATTTATATTAACCGCATTCAGTATAAGTTCAAGACACATAAGGGCTCTAACCATATTTCGACTTGTGATCAATCCATAGATACCGATAGAAAATAAATAGGCACTTACAACAAGTACATGTTCGAGCATCATTGACCAACTCCTTATCAATTTCGATTCATTTCAAGATAACAAACAATTTCATGGGTTCAATTGACTAGATAGAATATAAAAAGTTTGGTAATAGAGTGAATAAAAGAATTTCTATTTCTATTTTAAATATAACCAATCTTCAAATAAAATTGAAGTGAGGGGAAATGGATGTGATAACACAGAACAAAGTTTAATTAGTATTTCGGTTATTAGTTCGAAAGATTTATTACTGGCGAGCCACAGCAATTGCACCTATCAAAGCAGCTAAAAGAATTATCGAAATGAGTTCAAATGGAAGAAAAAAATCTGTTGATAAATGAATTCCAATTTGTTGACTGTTACTTATCAAATCTTGCTCTATAATCTGGTTTGATTTTGTAGTCCAAATAATCCCGTACCATGACGTATCCAGAATAGTAGTCATTAGTGAAACAAAAATACCCGTACAAACCAACAAAGTAACCCCATCTCCAACGGCCCAAAGATTAAAATCGTTGTAATATTCTGAACCATTCATGAACATGACAGCAAATATGATTAAAACATTTACGGCTCCCACGTAAATAAGGAGCTGTGCGGCAGCTACAAAATGAGAGTTTGATAGAATATAGAATAAAGATATACAAACAAGAACCAGTCCCAACGAAAAAGCAGAATAAATTGGGTTGGTAAGTAATACTACTCCTACACCTCCTAATATAAGACTGGATCCCAAAAAGACTAAAAGAAAATCATGTATCGGTCCGGGCAAATCCATTCTATGTAAAGAGATAAATAAATCTAAATTTTTTTCATGACCTTATTGACCTCACCAGGAAAAAATTTTTTCTGAAAAGTTCTTAATTGAATTAAATCTAAATACTAAGGAATGTGAATTGATGTAGGTACAGTTCGTGGACTAATATCATTCTTTATCTTAAAGAGTAGTTCGAAACTCTATATATTT